TGATTCCGTTTTTGGATGGCTGACGAATCTAGAGGGGTAGCTGTCTAAGGAAAATAAATTCATTAAAGTAGCATGCTTGTATCGGGGTGGGTAGGTAGTCTGTTGGGTGTGACTTGGATTGTTCTATTTGTTTGCTGGTGAGTTGCAATCTGGGTTTAGATTCTTACGTGTAGCTAGGTCTTGTTTTTGGGGTTTGGAAGATAATTGTAGTTACATGTTAAGTGCAGCACCTATACGGGGGGTAAGGGGGGTTTGTCGATACATAGCATTGTGGGGGAAAAATGCGTGCGTGTATACGTGCGTGTATACGTGCGTGTATACGTGCGTGTATACGTGCGTGTATACGTGCGTGTATACGTGCGTGTATACGTGCGTGTATACGTGCGTGTATACGTGCGTGTATGCGTGCGTGTATGCGTGCGTGTATGCGTGCGTGTATGCGTGCGTGTATGCGTGCGTGTATGCGTGCGTGTATGCGTGCGTGTATGCGTGCGTGTATGCGTATGTCCTGGAACCATTAAAACTAATATACCATGAATGAATATTCATGTCCTCTGGATTTAATATAATTGTGCTAAGCCCGTTTGGAGTCCTGGGCCATTAGTTTTATGTCCACGCAAGGACATGCCCCCTTCACCATAAGTCCGGCTACAATATTAGCAATTGTGTTAAGGCCTTTGACGGCCATAGCTGAGTCCAAGCATCCCCCCAAAATAAAAAGATACCAGAGGCATGACAACACAGTTATGTGTCGGCATGGGTAAGTCAGTCATGAACCCATCGTGATGTCTTATTTAAGGGGAAAGAATAGGCGATTTTAGGTGAGATGGCCCTGAAGAAAGAACCAGATGTCGTTTACACCCCATTCCTAGAAACCCCCACGATTGATGGGCCCGGGGCGAGAAGAGGGATACTTTTCACAAGGGTTGCTGGTTTCACGTGAGTTGGTAGATTATGAGACACCCATTGGAGGTGATATGCTTGTTGTCTTGAAATGATTTGACTTGGATGGGGTATGTCCGATAAATGATTGTATGTGCTATGTCCTGTGTGGGTTGCCTGTGGTTGAGGGTAGTCATGTTAGGTGCGTTTTATTGTTGGATTGGATTTGTGTCTTTGTGTACATTCAAGTTGTGTGTTGGTGAATATTCATGGGGGAGGGCAGTTTATGTACTATTATACATTAATGTACTATATAATGTATGGGGTAAATAAATTTATGCACGAATTACATAGCAATAAAAAGTTCAAGGGGTAGTTTAATTAGAATGTCAGCTTTGGGTGCTGATGGTGGGGTCTGGGCCTCTCCCTTGAGTCTTTGGGGGAAAGTTTATTCCCCTTTTCTGGTTTACAAGACCAGTGTAATGATTATACTACATAGACCTTCATTTTAAAAAGTGATTTTCTGCAATACTTACAAGGGGCATGAGGACTAGAATTAGTAGAAAATATAGAATGGAGGCTAGTTGGCCAATGATGATGTAGGGGTGTTCAACTGGTTGTCCGCCAATTCATGTAAGTGTTAGGAGGTCTGCTACTAGTAGTCAGAACATGCATTGGCTTAGGGGTCGGAATATTATACTTCGTTGTTTTGATGTGTGTAGTAGTGGTATGAGGGCCAGGATTAGAATAGATAGTACTAGGGCTAGTACTCCCCCTAGTTTATTTGGAATAGATCGGAGAATGGCGTATGCGAATAGGAAATATCACTCTGGTTTGATGTGTGGCGGGGTATTAAGTGGGTTGGCTGGGATGTAGTTATCTGGGTCTCCTAGGAGGTCAGGTGAAAATAGGACTAGTATTAGGAGAACTGAGACTAGGGCCAGTACGCCGAGCAGGTCTTTGATAGTGTAATAGGGGTGGAAGGGGATTATGTCTATGTCCGATGGAATTCCTGTTGGGTTGTTGGACCCTGTTTCGTGTAAGAATAGGAGATGAACTATGACTAGGGCTGAGATGATGAATGGTAGGAGAAAGTGAAATGCGAAAAATCGGGTTAGGGTGGCTTTGTCTACTGAAAACCCCCCTCAGATTCATTCTACTAAGTCAGTGCCAATGTAGGGAATTGCTGAGAGTAGATTAGTAATGACTGTTGCTCCTCAGAAAGATATTTGTCCTCATGGGAGGACATAGCCCATGAAGGCTGTTGCTATTACAGCGAATAGCAGGAGGATGCCTACATTTCAGGTTTCTTTGTAGGTGTAGGATCCGTAGTACAGGCCTCGGCCTACATGTAGGAACAGGCAAATAAAGAATATGGATGCTCCGTTGGCGTGCAGGTATCGTAGGACTCATCCGTAGTTGACGTCTCGGCAGATGTGGGTCACGGATTGAAAGGCTGTTGTTGTGTCTGAAGTATAGTGTATAGCGAGGAATAGTCCTGTTAGAATTTGGATAGCTAAGCAAATTCCTAGTAGTGAGCCAAAGTTTCATCATGAGGAGATGCTTGATGGGGCTGGGAGATCAATTAATGAGTCGTTGATAATTTTGAATAGTGGGTGGGTTTTACGGATGTTTGTCATTAGGGTTCTTGTAGTTGAAATACAACGGTGATTTTTCATGTCATTAGTCATGGTTAGAGTCCATGTGGGAATAATGATGACATACATTGTGTTTATTTTGAGTATTATTTTTGTGGTAGGTTTTATTGGGTTTTCTTCGAAGCCCTCCCCTATTTATGGAGGGGTTGGGTTGATTGTTAGTGGTGCAGTTGGTTGCGGAATTGTTATGAATTTTAATGGTTCTTTTTTGGGGTTGATGGTGTTTTTGATTTATCTGGGGGGAATAATGGTGGTATTTGGTTATACTGCGGCTATGGCTATGGAGCCTTATCCTGAGATGTGGGTATCCAGTAATGTTGTTTTGGGGGCTTTTATTTTTGGGTTGAGTGTTGAGGTAGTGTTGGTTTTGTGCTTGTTGAAGGAAGGTACTGCTGGAGTTATGTTGAACTTTAATGATTTAGGGGATTGGGTTATTTACGATGTTGATGATCTTGGAGATTTAAGTAAGGAAGCTGTTGGTGTTTCTTCTTTATATAGTTACGGTATATGGCTTGTGCTTGTTACTGGGTGAGCATTACTTGTTGCTGTTGTTGTCATTATAGAAGTTACTCGTGGGGGCTAAAAGTATTTTAGAATAGATAGGCTGGTTAAAAGTGTAATTAGGAATGATAGGAAGTATAATTTAATTTGTCCTTTTTGACTTGAAATAAGTGCTGAGGATTTTATTTGAAATAAAGAGATGGTTTTTGGTAGTATATTTTCTAGTCAAGCTAGGTCTAGTAATATTGAGGCTACTTTTTGACTTAGTAAGAGGTTGGTAAGTGGTTGGAGTCGGTGAATAATAGTTGGGAAATAACCTAGGAGGTTGGAGAATTTTAGGGCTTTTGTTGGATTTTCCAGTTTTAGGTTCTGTGTAGCTATATTAAGTTCTAGAGCTACGGTGAAGCCTAGTAGGGTAACGAGTATGGCTGTTATTTTTAAATAGGTAGGTATTGTTATTTGTGGGATTGATGTTGGGGTGAGATTATTTGAGATGATAAATCCGGCGAAGATGCTGCCTAGTAGTAGACGTTTGATGGGGTTAATTAATAGGGGGTTGTTTTCGTTGATGAGAATGAGGGTGGGGAATCGTGGTTGTCCTAATAGGGCGAAGTAGATAATTCGGGTACTGTAGACAGCTGTAAGGGAGGTTGCGATAAGGGTTAGTGCTAGGGCTCAGGCGTTGGTGTATGATGTGTTGATGGATTCGATGATAAGGTCTTTTGAGTAGAATCCTGTGAGGAATGGTATTCCTGTTAGGGCTAGGCTTCCTGTGATAAGTGCTGTTGTGGTAAAGGGTAGTGTTTTATACAAGCCTCCTATTTTTCGGATGTCTTGTTCGTCACCTAGACTGTGGATGATGGAGCCTGAGCATAAGAATAGCATTGCTTTGAAAAAGGCATGAGTGCAAATGTGGAGGAATGCAAGGTGTGGTTGGTTAATACCAACTGTTACCATTATTAGGCCTAATTGGCTTGAGGTGGAGAATGCTACGATTTTTTTAATGTCATTTTGGGTTAGGGCGCAGATCGCTGTGAAGAGTGTGGTAATTGCTCCTAAGCATAGTATTGCAGTTTGAATAGTCTTATTGTTTTCTGTTAAGGGGTAGAATCGAATTAGTAGGAAGATTCCTGCTACTACTATGGTGCTGGAGTGGAGTAGGGCGGATACTGGGGTTGGGCCTTCTATGGCGGAGGGGAGTCAGGGGTGGAGTCCAAATTGGGCTGATTTTCCTGTCGCTGCTAGTAATAGTCCGGCAAGCGGAAGATTGGTGTTGGTTGGATTTAGTGCGAAAATTTGTTGTAGTTCTCAGGCATTAAGATTAAATAGAAACCATGCTATAGCAACGAGAAAACCAATATCTCCAATGCGGTTGTACAGGATTGCTTGGAGTGCAGCTGTGTTGGCATCCGCTCGTCCGTACCATCATCCGATGAGTAGAAATGATATGATACCTACTCCCTCTCAGCCAATAAATAGTTGGAATAGATTGTTGGCTGTTACTAGAATCATTATTGTAATTAGGAATATCAGGAGGTATTTGAAAAATCGATTTACATAGGGGTCTGTGTGTATATATCATATGGAGAACTCTATGATGGACCATGTAACAAACAGTGCTACTGGCATGAAGATTATTGAGAAATAGTCTAGTTTAAAGCTAAGGGTTAGTTTTAGGGTTTGGATAGATATTCAGTGTCAGTTGGAAACTATTGTTTCTTGGTTGGAGCAGATAAAAATTATTGAGGGGATGAGGCTTGTTATAAAAGCATAGGATACTATTGTTTTTACATAGTTGGGGTAGGATTTGCTAGTGTAGATGTTGGAGTTTAGTGTAATAATTGGTAGCATTAGGATGAGAATAGAGAGAAGTGTAAAGGAGGTTAGTAGGTTTATTACTTTTATTTGGAGTTGCACCAATTTTTTGGTTCCTAAGACCAACGGATAACTACCATCCTTTAAAAGTAAGAAAAAGCCGTGTTTTTATACACGGGGGCATGAGTTAGCAGTTCTTGCATACTTTTTCGGTAAATAAGAGTGTTTTAATCTCTGTTACCAGATTCACAATCTGATGTTTTGTTTTAAACTATATTTACAGTATAGGGTTCCTAGGATAATTGTGGGTTTAATTGATAGTAGGAGTAGGGGTGTGAGGTGTATTACTATTAGAGTATTTTCTCGGGTGTAGGAGGGGGGAATATTGTTGATGTGGTAGGTTTGTTTGCCTCGTTGGGTTATGATAAGTATATATAGGGAGTATAGGGCTGTAATGATAATATTAAATCCTATTAGGATAATTGAGATGGAGGATCAGGAGAAAGTTGATATTACTACGAACAGTTCCCCAATCAAGTTAATGGAAGGAGGTAGGGCTAGATTAGTCAGGCTGGCTAGTAGCCATCAGGCAGCTATGAGTGGAAGTACTGTCTGCAGGCCTCGGGCCAGTATTATGGTTCGACTGTGGATTCGCTCGTAGTTGGAGTTAGCTAGGCAGAACAATATAGAGGAAGTAAGTCCGTGTGCGATTATTAGGGCGGTGGCCCCTATGTAGCTTCATGGAGTTTGAATTAGTACGGCTGCAATTACTAGTGCCATGTGACTCACTGATGAGTAGGCGATTAGTGATTTGAGATCTGTTTGGCGTAGACAAATTGAGCTGGTTATGATTATTCCTCATAGGGATAGTATTATGAAGGGGTAAGCTATGAAGGTGGTTGTAGGATTTAATACGGTAGTGATTCGAAGTATCCCATAGCCTCCTAGTTTTAGTAAAATAGCCGCAAGAACTATAGACCCGGCAATAGGGGCTTCTACGTGTGCTTTTGGTAGTCATAAATGCAGGCCGTATAGAGGTATTTTGACTATAAAGGCTATCATGCATGCCAGTCACAGAAAAATGTTGGCTCAAGAGTTTGATAGTGGTTCGGATCAGTATTGAGTGAGGAGAATATTTAGTGAGCCTGAGGTATTTTGTATATAAATAAGTGCAACTAGGAGGGGTAGTGATCCTACTAGGGTGTAGAACAGGAAGTATATGCCTGCATTTAGTCGTTCTGTTTGCCCCCCTCATCGTGTGATAATAATAAGGGTTGGTACTAGAGTCGCTTCAAATAGGATGTAAAAGAAAATTAGTTCTGTGGCTGTAAATGTTATAATGAGGAAAACTTGAAGTAAGATTAATATTGTAATATATAATTTTTTTCGTGTGGGGGACTCTTTTGCTAGGTGGTGTTGGCTTGCGATAACTATCAGTGGAAGTAGTCAGGTGGTTAATATCAATAGTGGGGTTGATAGAGAATCTGAGAAGTATGTTAGGGAGAGATTTAGGCTATTATCATTAAATTGGTTTAGTAGCGGGAAGCTAATTAGTGTGATGAGGAGGCTGTATACTGTAGTGTTAATTCAGATTATGCTATTTTTTGATGTTCATACTAGGGGAATTAGTATTGCTGTGGGTATAATAATTTTTAGCATTGTAAGAGATTAAGGTTTTGTACGTAATCCACTCCATATGTATTGGAGACTATGACTAGTAGGGATAGTCCTAGGGCGGCTTCGCAAGCTGCGAATACAAGCAGGATAATGGGGATTATGCTGGCTAGAGTTAGGTGAATATTAAGGATTGTTACTGCTATGGTAATGAATAGGGAGAGTATTATGCCTTCTAGGCATAGTAATGAGGATATTAGGTGGGATCGATATATTAATAAACCTAGTAGGGATGCTGAAAATGCTAGGGTTAAATTTATATAAATTAAAGACATTTGATAATTATGGGTTATAGTCATAATCTAATGAGTCGAAATCATTTGTTTTCTATTAAACTAATTATCACTTATTCAGCTCATTCTAATCCTTTGTTAGATCATTCGTAGGCGAGGCTAATGGCTAATAATGAGATTAGTATGAGCGACATGATGATTATGACTTTCAGGCTATTCGTTTGGGAGGCTCATGGAAGCGGTAGGAGGAGGGCAATTTCTAGGTCAAACAAAAGGAATGTAATGGCTACAAGGAAAAATTTTATTGAGAAAGGAAGGCGGGCTGATCCTATTGGATCGAAACCGCACTCGTATGGACTTGATTTTTCGGCATATGTATTTGCCTGGGGCATTCAGAATGCGATTAAGACTAGTAAAGATGCTAGTAGTATGTTAGTAAGTAGTGTAATTATTAGATTAATTACTCATTTTCGGGGTTATGCCGAAGCTAACTGATTGGAAGTCAATTGTACTGTTTATACTAAAGGAGTAAGAGCCTCATCAATAGATGGAAACATATAAGAATAGTCATACTACATCTACGAAGTGTCAGTACCAGGCGGCTGCTTCAAAACCAAAGTGGTGTTTGGAAGTAAAATGGTATTTTAGTTGTCGGATGAAGCAGACGAGGAGGAATGTAGATCCAATAATCACGTGTAGTCCGTGGAATCCTGTGGCTACAAAGAATGTTGAGCCGTAGATTCCGTCGGCAATTGTGAAAGGGGCCTCATAGTATTCTGAGGCTTGGAGTAGGGTAAAGTAGCCCCCTAGGAGGATGGTAATGAGTAGGGCTTGAAGTATGTGTTTGCGGTTTCCTTCTATAAGGCTATGGTGGGCTCAGGTAATGGATACGCCTGAGGCTAGGAGGACTGATGTATTGAGAAGTGGGACTTCCAGGGGATTTAAGGGCTCAATTCCTGTGGGTGGTCAACATCCTCCTAGCTCTGGGGTTGGAGCGAGGCTTGAGTGGTAGAAGGCTCAGAAGAAGCCGGCGAAGAAGAAGACTTCGGACAGGATGAACAGAATTATGCCATAGCGAAGTCCTTTTTGGACAATAGGTGTGTGATGTCCTTGGAAGGTGCCCTCTCGTACGATATCTCGTCATCATTGGTATATTGTGAGCATATTGGTTGATAGGCCTAAAAGTAATAGAGGGAGTGAGTTGAAGTGGAATCATATTGCTAGTCCGGATGTTAGTAGTAGGGCTGATAAGGCACCTGTAAGTGGTCATGGACTTGGGTTAACTATGTGGTAGGCATGTGTTTGGTGGGTCATTAGGTATTGTCATGTAGGTACAGGCTTACTAGTAAAGTGAATACGTAGGCTGAAATGAGGGCTACTGCGAATTCAAGTACTGTAAGGAGGATAAGAATTGTAAATGTATAAAGGGCGGTGGTTGTGCTAATGTTCAGCAAGGCTAGTGTGGCTCCTCCGATTAAGTGAATTAAGAGATGTCCGGCAGTGATGTTTGCTGTTAGTCGTACTGCTAGGGCTATAGGTTGAATAAAAAGGCTAATAGTTTCAATGATAATAAGCATAGGAATAAGGGGAACGGGAGTTCCTTGGGGGAGAAAGTGGGCGAGTGAGGCTTTGGTTTTGTGGCGGAAACCCAGGGCTACTGTTCCTGCTCATAGCGGGATTGCTATTCCTAGGTTTATTGATAGCTGGGTTGTTGGTGTGAAGGAGTGGGGTAGCAGCCCTAATAAGTTTGTTGAGCCAATAAACATAATTAATGATATTAGCATTAAGGATCACTTTTGTCCTGTATTGTTGTGAATTGTTATTATTTGTTTGGATGTCAGGTGGAGCAATCATTGTTGGATTGCAATTAGGCGGTTGTTGATGAGTCGATTGGTTGATGGAAATAGGATGGTGGGAAATATAATAATTAAGGTGACGACGGGTAGGCCCATTATCGTAGGGGTAATGAAAGAGGAGAACAGATTTTCGTTCATTTGGTTTCTCAGGGGGTTGAGTGGTTTGTTGATTTTGTAAATTTAGGTTCTGGGAGTTGGTGGTAAATATTTTTTGCGATTTTTAGTTGTATAATAATGAATAGTGTGAGGATTATGGACAGGATCGTAATAAATCATGTGGATGTGTCAAGTTGTGGCATTTCATTAAGGAGAGGCTTAAACTCTCACTCTTTAGCTTAAAAGGCTAATGCTTGTAAATAAGCTTCTTAATGAGTTTATAGTATGGAGGAGGACCATTTTTCGAAGTATTTTAATGGGACTAGTTCTAGAACAATTGGTATGAAGCTGTGGTTGGACCCGCAAATTTCTGAGCATTGGCCATAAAATAAGCCTGGGCGTGTGGATAGGAGGGTTGTTTGGTTAAGGCGTCCTGGAATTGCGTCCGTTTTTAGGCCTAGCGATGGGATAGCTCATGAGTGTAGAACATCTTCGGATGAAATAAGTATTCGAATAGTGAGTTCCATGGGTAGTACTACTCGATTATCAACTTCTAAGAGGCGCAGCTCTCCTGGTTTTAGGTCTTGTGTGGGGACCATGTAGGAGTCGAAGGTTAGGTCTTCGTAGTCTGTGTACTCATAACTTCAATATCATTGGTGGCCCATGGTTTTGACGGTTAAATAAGGGTTGTTAATTTCATCCATCATATATAGAATTCGGAGAGATGGAAGTGCAATCATAATTAAGATAATGGCTGGCAGAATAGTTCAAATGGTTTCTACTTCTTGTGCATCTATAGTACTGGTGTGGGTTAGACTTGTTGTCAATATTACTGAGATGAGGTAGAGTACGAGGGAGCTAATAAGGAAAACGATTATTAGTGCATGATCGTGGAAGTGTAGTAGTTCTTCTATAATAGGAGATGTTGCGTCTTGGAAACCTAGCTGGAATGGGTATGCCATAGAGGTATATAGGGCTTTAACCTATAATTTAACCCTGACAAAGTTATGTAATTTTTACTAATACCTCTTCTGGTGGAGAAAGACATAGTGGTTATGGTGTTGGCTTGAAACCAATTATAGGGGGTTCGAATCCTTCCTTTCTTATTTCGGGTTAACGTAAGTTGGTTCCTCGAATGTGTGGTAGGGTGGGGGACATCCGTGTAGTCATTCGAGATTTATAGAGGATAGTTCTACAGCTGTGACTTCCCGTTTTGAGGCAAATGCTTCTCAGATCATGAAGACTATTAGAATTACTGCTGTCAGTGAAATAAATGAGCCTATAGAAGAGACTGTATTTCATGTTGTGTATGCGTCTGGGTAGTCTGAGTATCGTCGTGGCATTCCGGACAGGCCCAGGAAATGTTGTGGGAAAAAGGTTATGTTCACACCCACAAATATAATGAGGAAGTGGATTTTGGCCCAGGTTGAGTTAAGAGTATATCCTGAGAATAGTGGGAATCAGTGAACAAATCCCCCTATGATAGCAAAAACTGCTCCTATAGATAAGACATAGTGGAAGTGTGCTACTACGTAGTATGTGTCGTGGAGAACAATGTCGAGTGAGGAGTTGGCTAGGACAATGCCAGTGAGACCCCCTACTGTAAATAAGAAAATAAAACCAAGGGCTCATAGCATGGCTGGGGATCATTTAATGTTGCCTCCGTGCAGTGTAGCTAATCAACTAAATACTTTTACTCCAGTGGGGATGGCAATGATTATGGTTGCGGAGGTAAAATATGCTCGTGTGTCAACGTCCAATCCTACTGTAAACATATGGTGGGCTCATACAATAAACCCAAGAAATCCGATAGACATTATGGCTCAGACTATGCCCATATACCCAAACGGTTCTTTTTTGCCCGAGTAGTATGTAACAATATGGGAGATCATGCCGAAGCCTGGTAGAATAAGGATATATACTTCTGGGTGTCCGAAGAATCAGAATAGGTGTTGATACAGAATAGGGTCTCCTCCTCCAGCGGGGTCAAAGAAGGTAGTATTTAGGTTGCGGTCTGTTAGTAGTATGGTGATTCCGGCTGCTAGAACTGGTAGGGATAGAAGAAGTAAAACAGCTGTGATTAAGACAGATCATACGAACAGCGGGGTTTGATATTGGGATAGGGCAGGTGGCTTCATGTTAATAATAGTAGTGATAAAATTGATAGCACCTAGAATTGATGAGATACCGGCTAGGTGTAAGGAAAAAATTGCAAGGTCTACGGAGGCTCCAGCATGGGCCAGGTTACCAGCTAGTGGGGGGTATACCGTTCAACCCGTTCCGGCCCCAGCCTCTACAGTTGATGATGCTAGTAGTAGAAGAAATGAGGGTGGTAGTAGTCAAAAGCTTATATTATTTATACGAGGGAATGCTATGTCAGGGGCTCCAATTATAAGTGGAATAAGTCAGTTTCCAAAGCCACCAATTATAATTGGTATTACTATAAAGAAGATTATAACGAACGCATGGGCTGTTACAATTACGTTATAAATTTGGTCATCTCCAAGTAGGGCTCCTGGTTGGCCGAGTTCTGCTCGAATTAATAGGCTTAAGGCAGTACCCACTATTCCTGCTCAAGCGCCGAATAGTAAATATAGAGTACCGATGTCTTTGTGGTTTGTTGAGAAGAGTCAGCGAGTTATGAACATAGGTAAAATGGCTGAGTAAGCATTAGACTGTAAATCTAAAGACAGAGGTGAAGTCCTCTTTTTACCAAGTCTCGAGGTGTTAGTACACACTGAATTGCAAATTCGGAGAAGCAGATTCCAACTCTGCCGAGACTTCTCCCGCCTTTTTTTGTTTGCGGCGGGAGAAGTTAGATTGAAGCCAGTTGATTAAGGCATTTAGCTGTTAACTAAAATTTTATGGGATCAAAGCCCATCAATCTAGTAAGGGCTTAGCTTAATTAAAGTGGTTGATTTGCATTCAATTGATGTGAGGTTTAGACTCGCAGTCCTTATTGTCAGAAATTAGACGAGTGATGTCTACTTAGGGCTTTGAAGGCTCTTGGTCTCTTGTTAACCTAAATTTCTATTCTAGGAGTGCTAGTATTGGTGATAGTGGTAGGATGAGGGTAGATAAAATAATTAGTGGGGATAGGGTAGCTGTTGGTTTTTTGTGACTAAGTTGTCACTTAATTTTTATGTTGTTGGTTGATGGAAATATTGTTAGGGATGTTGAGTATGTTAAGCGTATGTAGAAGTATAAATTTAGTAGTGCTATGATGGCTATGATTGTGGGTATAATTATACTGTCATTTTTTGTTATTTCTTGAATAATTATTCATTTTGGGGTGAACCCTGATAGTGGTGGAAGGCCCCCCAAGGATAATATAATTGTTAGGACGGCTGTGGTTAGTAGGGGTGTCTTGTTTCATATGTGGGATAGGGAGAGTGTTGTTGTGGATGAGTTTATTATTAGTATTATGAATGTGGTTGTAGTTAATAGAATGTAGATTGTAAGGTTTAGTAGTGCTATGGTTGGGTTATATACTATGATAGCGGTTATTCATCCCATGTGGGCGATAGATGAGTAAGCTATGATTTTTCGTAATTGTGTTTGATTTAGTCCCCCTCAGCCTCCAATTAGGATGGATAGTAGGGATATTAGGAGGAGCAGATCTAGATTAATTGTGGGTGAAATTTGGTAGAGAATGGATATTGGGGCTAGTTTTTGTCAGGTGAGTAAAATTAATCCTGATGATAGTTGAACACCTTGTGTGACTTCTGGTACTCAGAAGTGGAATGGAGCCAATCCTAGTTTTATGGCTAGGGCCAGTGTTATAATAATTGAGGTTGTTGAAGTTAGTGGTTTTGTTATGGATCATTGGCCTGAGTAGACTAGGTTGAGGACGATGGCTAGTATTAGTAGTATGGATGCTGTTGCTTGCGTTAGGAAGTATTTGGTGGAGGCTTCTATGGATCGTGGACTATATTTTTTTATTAAAATTGGGATAATGGCTAGTATATTTATTTCAAAACCAATTCAAGCTATAATTCAGTGTGAGGTTGTTATGACAATGGCTGTCCCTAATATGACAGTTAGTAAAATTATGGTGAAGATTAGGGGGTTTATTAGTACGGGAAGGATATAAACCAACATTTTCGGGGTATGGGCCCGATAGCTTATTTTAGCTGACCTTACTTAGAATATGGTGTAATATGGTAGCACTAAGATTTTTGATTTCTTTAGAGTAGGTTCGAGTCCTATTGTTCTAGAAATAAGTGGATTTTCACCTCTATGTTTTACTCTATCAAAGTAACTCTTTTATCAGACATATTTCTTATGTTTGTGGGGGGATGCTTGCTAGGGTGATAGGTATAGCTACATGTCATATACATAGAGCTAGTGTAAGAGGGAGAAAATTTTTTCATAGTAAATGTATAAGTTGATCATATCGGAATCGAGGGTATGATGCTCGAATTCATAGGAATAGGACGGTTAGTAGGAGGGTTTTGATGATTAGATTTATTGAGTATAATTCTGGTGTTGAGGGGTTGTGAAATGCGCCTATGAATAGAATTGCTGTTAGGGTATTTATTATAATGATGTTAGCATATTCTGCTAGGAAAAAAAGTGCGAAGGGTCCTCCGGCATATTCTACGTTAAATCCTGAGACTAGCTCTGACTCTCCCTCGGTTAAGTCAAATGGGGCTCGGTTTGTCTCCGCTAGTGTGGAGATAAATCATATTATGGCGAGTGGCCATGATGATAGAATTAGTCATGTGTATTCTTGTGTAATAATTAGTGTCGATAGTGAAAATGAGCCGCTTAGTAGGAGGACGGATAGTAAAATGATTGCTAGTGTTACTTCGTAGGAAATTGTTTGTGCTACTGCTCGTAGGGCCCCAATTAGTGCGTATTTTGAGTTTGAGGCTCAGCCGGACCATAGAATTGAATATACAGCTAAGCTTGATATGGCTAATATAAATAATACGGCTAGGTTTATGTTGATTAATGGATACGGCATGGGTAGTGGGATTCATATTAGTAGTGCCAGGGTTAGGGCCAGAATTGGTGCAGCAATAAATATGAATGGTGAAGATGTTAGTGGGCGAAGTGGTTCTTTGGTGAATAACTTTATAGCATCAGCTATTGGTTGGAGCAGTCCATAGGGACCTACCACGTTAGGTCCCTTTCGTAATTGTATATATCCCAGGACTTTTCGTTCAATTAGTGTTAGGAAGGCTACGGCTAGTAGGATTGGGACAATTATTGTCAGTAGGTTAATTATGTACATCTTATTAGGAAGAGGAGTTGAACCTCTGATTATAAAGGCTTAAGTTTTATGCAATTGCCGGGCTCTGCCATCCTAATGTTAACCCTGTTCTTGGGTGTTTGTGGTTATTACTACTAGATTAAGACTGTATCATCTATTGATTTGAGGGCGCTTATGTTAAGTTGGCCTTGTTCCTCTTATCCTTTCGTACTGGGAGGAACGTGAAATAGATAGAAACCGACCTGGATTGCTCCGGTCTGAACTCAGATCACGTAGGACTTTAATCGTTGAACAAACGAACCATTAATAGCTTCTGCACCATTGGGATGTCCTGATCCAACATCGAGGTCGTAAACCCTATTATCGATATGAACTCTCAAACAGGATTGCGCTGTTATCCCTAGGGTAACTTGTTCCGTTGATCAAGTAGATTGGATCAATGTTTGATGTGGTTAATTTTGACTTGTCAGTCTGGATTTTAATCACTTGGAAGTTTTTCTGTATTCCGAGGTCACCCCAACCTAAATTGCTAACCCATCAGGGTGTTGTCTTGTTTTCCTTAGAAGTGAGGTTTGTTGTCCGTGGGTTAGTTAATTAAAGCTCCATAGGGTCTTCTCGTCTTATTTATTTATTCCCGCCTCTTCACGGGAAGGTCAATTTCACTGATTGGAAGTAAGAGACAGTAAAACCCTCGTGTGGCCATTCATACAAGTCCTTATTTAGAGAACAAATGATTATGCTACCTTTGCACGGTCAGGATACCGCGGCCGTTTAACAGATGTCACTGGGCAGGCAGTGCCTCTAATAGTTGTTATGCTAGAGGTGATGTTTTTGGTAAACAGGCGGGGTTTGTGTTTGCCGAGTTCCTTTTACTTCTTTTAATCTTTCCCTTGGTGCACACCTGTGTTGGATTAACAGTTGGTTAGATAGTTGTTTTAGTTGTAGTGTAGGACGTATCTTGCTGTTAATTATCAGTGGGTCATCCGTTATCTGATATAAGCTCGTGCAGGGAGAAGCTAATTCTTGTTACTCATATTAACAGTGTCTCTTCTATTTGAGAATAGAATGGTCCAGTGTCATACTAGGGGTTCGTATCCGCTATTTAAATTAATAGGTATTGGTTTGTTGAGCTTGAACGCTTTCTTAATTGGTGGCTGCTTTTAAGCCAACTATGAATTTGTGTGGTACTTACTCTCTAGTCAAGGTTGTATCCTGTTTCTAAAAGGCTGTACCCTTTTAGATTAAATCTTAAGTCTGCATTTTAATTATATATTTTTTAGGCATGACTTAATATTGAACTAAAATTCGGTTCTGGACAACCAGCTATCACCAGGCTCGGTAGGCTTTTCACCACTACTTAAAAGTCTTCTCACTATTTTGCCACATAGATGAGTTTGCTCTTTTAGCTGCTCTTAAGTAGCTCGTCTGGTTTCGGGTTGTTTGGCTTAAGTTCTCTTCGTCAAATTACTTCTAGTTAAATCATTATGCAAAAGGTACAAGGGGTAAGCTTTGCTGTTTATTACTTTTAATGTGTCTTTCATCTTTCCCTTACGGTACTCTCTCTCTATGGCGCCAATTAGAATTTCTATCTCCTATACTTTTATTTAGGGTAAATGTTTTGTTTTATTTAGTTGGGTTAGTTGAATTTTATGTGGTATGGGCTAGTATTAGTTCAAAGCGTCCATTTATGTGGAGTCTTCTGGGTGTAGGCCAGGTGCTTTAATTAAGCTACGCTTTGATTTGTCCAAGCGCACTTTCCAGTACGCTTACCTTGTTACGACTTATCTCCTCTCATATGTGTGCACATTTGTTAATAGAATTAATTAATTGTGCGTTGGTACTTGAGGAGGGTGACGGGCGGTGTGTGCGTGCTTCAGGGCCTAGTTCAATTAAGCTCTCTATTCTTAATTTACTACTAAATCCTCCTTCCATTCCTGGTTTCACGGGAATATTCGTTAAAATGTTCTATATTAGAAAATGTAGCCCATTTCTTCCCAACCCATGGGCTACACCTTGACCTAACGTTTTTATGTTGCATAGTTTTGCTTACTATGGTTCCTTTTTAGGGTTTGCTGAAGATGGCGGTATATAGGCTGTATTAGCAAGGGTTGGTGAGGTTTATCGGGGTTTATCGATTACAGAACAGGCTCCTCTAGAGGGGTGTGAAGCACCGCCAAGTCCTTTGAGTTTTAAGCTGTTGCTAGTAGTACTCTGGCGAATAGCGTTGTTGTGTGGCTATCTAGGTTTAGGGCTAAGCATAGTGGGGTATCTAATCCCAGTTTGTGTCTTAGCTATCGTGTTGTCAGATATTTTAAAGTCACTTTCGTTGTGTATTTTTATTTTGTCTGGAGCTTTTTACAGCACAGCTTAAGTTTAACTTTATTTGGGGTTTGTTCTTTAACACGTTTTACGCCGTATATCTATTAACTTGGGTTAATCGTATGACCGCGGTGGCTGGCACGAGATTTACCAACCCTAGGGTAGTATGGCTAAGTCAAACTTTCGTTCATTGCTTAATTTTTATCACTGCTGTATCCCGTGGGGGTGTGGCTAGGCTAGGTGTCGTGAGCTACTGTGTGGTGTGCTTGATACCCGCTCCTTTATGATCATGATTGATTTCAAGGGCATTTTCACTGGAATGCGGATACTTGCATGTGTAATCCTACTAAGGGCTAATAGAAAGGCCAGGACCAAACCTTTGTGTTTATGGAGTAGTGGATACTCATCTAGGCATTTTCAGTGCCTTGCTTTTGGTTAAGCTACATCAAC